CAAAAATTGGAGCGTGAAGTGCAATTAGATGCATTGTTTAAGGGGATTCGTAGTACTATATATCAATTCGAATAATTTATGGTTGGCTTTAGTGGTTAGACGAAAAAAATGAAGTATCCAGGCTCCGTTTAGAAAAAACCCAATTGATAATGATGATTACTACATGTATCATAAATGATTCCTGGTTTTTATTTGTAAAGTCATAACAAAAAGAAATGGTAATGAGAAGATTTGTCCTATATGTGCAAATCTAAATCGGACAGATCTTTACCCGGAGTAGAGCATAAACCTAAAAAGATGAAAGAGACCCATTCAAGAACAAGAAAATCCCATCGTGATTTGAATTGAATTTCGATGAAACAATACATCAATGAGAAGTTAATTCGATAAGTTTATTTACTTTGTTTTCTATTATAAGGAAGAAAGAAGTCAAAATAAAATTCGTCTTTATTGAATGAAAAATCGAAGAAAAAGTCTTTTCGTTTAGAAGGTAGAAAAACCCTGCTACGAAAAAGAATAGGAAAAAAGAAATAAGACTGGAATCTATACCTGGAATCTATACATTGATTTTTTTTTCGAAATTTTTTTTGAACCGTATGCATCAAAAGGTGCATGTACGGTTCCTAAGGGATACAGTTTTGCCCTACTCAACCGACTTTATCGAGAAAGATTACTTTTTTTAGGCCAAGAAGTTGATAGCGAGATCTCGAATCAACTTATTGGTCTTATGGTATATCTCAGTATCGAGGATGATACCAAAGATCTGTATTTGTTTATAAACTCTCCTGGTGGATGGGTAATACCTGGAGTAGCTATTTATGATACTATGCAATTTGTGCGACCAGAGGTCCATACAATCTGCATGGGATTAGCCGCATCAATGGGATCTTTTATCCTGGTTGGAGGAGAAATTACCAAACGTCTAGCATTCCCTCACGCTCGGCGCCAATGAGTTTTTTATTTGTATTTTCGAAAAAAAAAAGAAAACTATGCCTTCGCGAATATTAAGTAATAATAGCATGGCACTTCGAATTCGATATGAAAAAATTTTTTAGTTTTCTTTTTTTTCACAAAATTCGATTATGTATCGAGAGAGTAGTATGGGATAAAATGTGTTTCCGATTTTCTCTTATCTATCGGAAGTCTAATTTAGCGTCACAAACTTTTTTGTTTTCACACCGAAAGGCTCTTAACAATAATTATGTTCTAAAAAAAGGGGTGCGAAAAAAACAAGATTTTTCTTTTTTTGGTTGGATCAAAAAGAAACTTTGGGATTGCTGAATCAAAGACACAAAAAACGAATCTATTAAAACAAAAATAGAAAGCAACGGAGCCATCATAGTATTTTTGAACTCCCCGGAAAGGAAGGGTGGCAATTTGATCATTTACCCATCTGGGGCTGATAGATTCTATCTTGATCTTTCTTGAATGGAAAGTAAGGATCAATTTGATTGTAGAGCCGTATGCAATGCACAAAAGATGATGCCCGTACGGTTGTTCAATTCTATCTTCTTTTCCTATTACTCTTTATCTTTCTTTTCTGTTCGTTTTATCACACCAGCAGATAGAGAACCCTTCTATCATCAGGGTAATGATCCATCAACCTGCTAGTTCTTTTTATGAGGCACAAACGGGAGAATTTATCCTGGAAGCGGAAGAACTGCTGAAACTACGCGAAACCCTCACAAGGGTTTATGTACAAAGGACGGGCAAACCCTTATGGGTTGTATCTGAAGACATGGAAAGAGACGTTTTTATGTCAGCAACAGAAGCCAAAGCTTATGGAATTGTTGATCTTGTAGCAGTTGAATGAAAAAAATAGATTTTGTGCAAATCCTTGATTTGAGATTTTATCTCCGAGTTTACTATATCTATTAAATAGAATAAATTCATAATTATTCGGTTAAGATCAATCTAAACCAGCCCATTATATATATATGCTTCAACATGCCAACTATTAAACAACTTATTAGAAATACAAGACAGCCAATTCGAAATGTCACGAAATCCCCCGCTCTTCGGGGATGTCCTCAGCGTCGAGGAACATGTACTAGGGTGTATGTGCGACTCGTTTAGATCATGAGCTGGCACAAAAAAAGCAAGAAAACCGCTTTTCAGTATGAATGATCACTACCTGTGAATAAGATAGAATGGAAGAAGGAACTCCATTCACTATCTAAAAATCAGAAAATCCATCCTTCTATTGTGTATAAAGTTTATGGTTTCGATTGGTGCAAATCCAATCACCTGAATTTAAGATGAGAAGCAACTCTCCATTGGTAGCAAATAGTTATCCATTAAGCGGAGGAAATCTTATTGAAATTCAAAAAAAAACATAAAAATAAAGTTCCCACTCGGTCAAGAACGGACTACGAGGGTCAGCTACCCCAGCTAACTTTCATAATTAAATACCGTTACTATATAAGTAGCTCTTATTGTGAAAGACCTGTTACTGGATAATTCATGGGTAGAGCCAAAGAGTGTGGTGTGAACTATACAAGTTACCAATAACATTGATTAAATGAAGTAAAGGCTCCGGTGTATAGAGAAGACCTCACCGTTTAAGAAGTAACCATAGAAACGATGGAATCCACTATTTCTTTATCTATTTAATTTAGATATTTTTTTTTATTGTTTTGACACCTAGCAAAAGAAAAAATTGTGGTCGGGAAGGTTATAGTAGCCAAAGCCATTGGAATTGTTATTTTATACATTGGAAAAATCCGTTTGGTTATTAATAGACCAAGGCGGGTAAAAGAATAACTGAAAGAAAAGAAATCAATTAGTTATTTGTGAAAGTTTTATTTATTCAATGACCAGAATTAAACGCGGATATATAGCTCGAAGACGTAGAACAAAAATTCGTTTATTTGCATCAAGTTTTCGAGGGGCTCATTCAAGACTTACTCGAACAATTACTCAACAGAAAATAAGAGCTTTGGTTTCGGCTCATCGGGATAGGGATAAGCAAAAGAGAAATTTTCGTCGTTTGTGGATCACTCGGATAAACGCAGTAATTCGAGAAAATGGAGTATCCTATAGTTATAGTAAATTAATACATGATCTATACAAGGGACAGTTGCTTCTTAATCGTAAAATACTAGCCCAAATAGCTATATCAAATAGGAATTGTCTTTATATGATTTCCAACGAAATCAGAAAAACAAAAGAAGTAGATTGGAAAGAATACACCGGAAAAATTTAAACGGAGTTCCCCGGAGAATGAACTCCGGGAAGGTGGAGTCGAAATTACTATGATAAAAATGCTAAAGTAGTCAAAATTACTAAACACGTTCAATAAACTTTTTTTTTTTCCGATTCTTTTTTTTTTTTCTTACGACACGATAATAAAATCTGGATTCTCATATTTATCGAACAAACGACCAATCTGCGTTTGAGTTCGGATTGGAATTCTGATTCAAGTGAACAAAGAATAAGCCTATTTCATTCGGGTTCTAAGACTAGTAATTCGAGCGGTTGACTCGGTTCTTTCAAATTGCTTCTCATTATTCAGAAATGGTAACAAAGATAAAATACGAGCTTGTTTTATAGCAATAGTAATTAATCGTTGTTGTTTCAAGGTTAATCTATTCACTCGTCTAGATAATATTTTTCCTTGTTCACTAATAAATCGACTAATTAAACTCATATTTCTATAATCAATTCGATCCCCCGATTGAATCGGGGGCAAACGCCTACGAAAAGATCGCTTGGATTTAAGAAAAGGTCGCTTGGATTTATCCATGATTTGTTTTGTTTATTTCTTATCCCGAAAATCCTATTTCTTAATTGTCATTGTAAGCAGAAAGAGGATTTTTTTATTTATATATGTTCTATTTATATTTCAATATGTTCTATTCTATATAATGTCATTTTTACCCTTTGAAGGATAAGACATATTTGGTTCGGTCTATTTCTTTATTTCCCCATGAATCGTATGTTTGAAACAATAGGAACAGAATTTTCTCAATTCTAATCGATTAGGCGTATTATGTCGATTCTTTTGAGTAATATATCTGGAAATGCCCGGTGATGCCTTTTTAAGACCATTTCGGATACAACTGGTACATTCCAAAATCACCGTTACTCGCGCATCTTTCCTCTTGGCCATGAACCTCCTTTGGATTTTTGATTTACTTAACTCTTCTATTTTGATTCGAAACGAAAAAAAGAAAGGAAGGAAAAAATAGAAGTTATTAACTTGAAATCCAATTCGAAAAGATCAAAATCAATAAAGTAATAATAAATCCAAGCAAAGCCATAGTAAATAATAAGTAAGACAATGATTTTGAAACTCTATTTAAACCCCAAGGACGGTATTTCAGTTAAAGATCCTGCATTCTTGCCTGCCCTAGACCCGCATTTTCTTACTCTATTTCATGCCTCTATTATGAATATTCATTTCATTATTATCATTTAATAATTATTCTAATGAAATTAGAATTTTAACCCGAGTCTAGCAGACGTTAAATCCACTTTGATTCTTTCTCTTTCGTCCCTTATTCTAAAAATAAGAAAAAAAGGGAAAAAAGAGAAAAAGGGGAGGGAATTAGTCACAGATATTTAATTGTATCTCTAATCTTCTTCATTTCTTCCGAAGTCAATAACTAGAATGAAAAAAAAGGGAATGTTAACGCATCCGGGAAAAAACGATTAATCTCTATCAATAGACCTGCTAAAGCCCCGAACCATAGTGTACTTAGTACTGGGGCCACGGAGAGATATGTTTTTAGATCTCGCATTGAAAAACCTCCTTTTTTTTTATTGTAATACATAAAGATAATGCATATATGATCAGATGTATATGTAGTTAAGAACCACTTAGAGTTGTACACAGAATCCCTAATTCAAATTGAAATGTCCAACGATCCATAAGATTTTCATTTTCTTAAAATGAAAACAGAAAAAAATACATCTCTTCTTAGGCGTAGGGAATAGTTTTGAAAATTACTCATTTATTTTTTATGATGGGTTGTATATTTCGTATATATATATAGTAT